ATTATTGTATTGATTCTTACCTTCATACTTCAGATTAAGATCGAGATATTGGACATAGAATGCCAATTTTAAAAATGTAAAAAAAAGGAGTAATCAGCCGTGACACGTTCACTAAAAAAAAATCCTTTTGTAGCTAATCATTTATCGGGAAAAATTGAAAAACTCAACATGAGGGAGGAGAAAGAAATAATAGTGACTTGGTCTCGGGCATCTACCATTATACCCACAATGATTGGCCATACAATCGCTATTCATAATGGAAAGGAACATTTACCTATTTATATAACAGATCGTATGGTCGGTCACAAATTGGGAGAATTCGCACCTACTCTAACTTTCGTGAGACATGCAAGAAACGATAATAAATCTCGTCGTTAGTCGTTCTACTAAGTATTCATGTTAAAAGTCTTATCTTAATAGTATTTCTAATTAGTATTTAGACTTAAGAGTCTTTATCTTATAGTAAGAGTATAGTATTTTCTTTTCTTTTTCTAGTATACTAAGACTTAGACTTTTATTACTTATTCTTACTTTTCTGACTTATCTTATACTATACTTCACCTAGGCACTTATCATTCATTGGCGGGGGATAACTTTCTTTTATGATAAAGAACGAAAATTCTGATAGAGAAGCAAAAGTGTTAGCTCAACATATATATGTATGTATGTCTGTTTTCAAAGCACGAAGAGTAATTGATCAGATTCGCGGGCGTTCTTATGAGGAAACACTCATGATATTAGAACTAATGCCTTATAGAGCATCTTATCCAATTTTACAATTAGTTTATTCTGCAGCAGCAAATGCTAGTCATAATATGGGTTTAAATGAAGCTGATTTATTTATTAGTAAAGCTGAAGTCAACAGAGGCGCTATTGTTAAAAAGTTAAGAACTCGGGCTCGAGGACGTAGTTGTCTAAAAAAAAAAACCACTTGTCATATAAAGATTTTTTTAAAAGAAAAATAGAAATTTTAGATTCATCTAAAGAAACAGAATTTCGATTCCTATTTTATATTTATAAATTTCTAAAAAAATATGAATGGAACAAAGGATAGAAAAATATGGGACAAAAAATAAATCCACTAGGTTTCAGACTTGGAACAACTCAAAGTCATCATTCTTTTTGGTTCGCACAACCAAAAGATTTTTCCATGGACCTACAAGAAGATGAAAAAATACGGAATTGTATTAAGAACTATGTACAAAAAAATAAGAGAATATCCTCAGGTTTTGAAGGAATTGCCCATATAGGGATTCAAAAAAGAATAGATTTTATTCAGGTCATAATCTATATTGGATTTCCCAATTTATTATTAGAAGGACGAATAGGGGGAGTCGAAGAATTACAGATGAATGTACAAAAAGAGTTTCGTTCTGTAAATCGGAGACTCAACATTGCTATCACAAGAATTGAAAAGCCTTATGGACAACCTAATATTCTTGCAGAATATATAGCTTTACAATTAAAAAATCGAGTTTCATTTCGAAAGGCAATGAAGAAAGCTATTGAATTAACTGAACAAACGGATACAAAAGGAATTCAAGTACAAATCGCAGGGCGTATCGACGGAAAAGAGATTGCACGTGTCGAATGGATCAGAGAAGGTAGGGTTCCTTTACAAACAATTCGGGCTAAAATTGATCACTGTTCCCATACAATTAGAACTATCTATGGAGTCTTAGGCATAAAAATTTGGGTATTTGTAAACCAAGAATAAGAATAATGGACCTTTACTTATCTCGCCATTCTGCTGAGCAATAGAAAAACAAACAATTATAATTCTATAAGGTTGAATAAAAATTCGATTTACTCTTTAATTTAGGTTTCGTATAATTGCTATGCTTAGTGTGTGACTCGTTAGTTTTAGTTTTTTATTTAGAGTTGATATTACAAAAAAAAGATGACCCCACTATAAACTTAGTAACGATCAAAACTAAAAAAACTAAAAACTAATAACCAACTTATTGCTTCGTATTGTCGAGATCCCAAGAAACAGTCATTATATGACTGAATCGATCATATAGTTATAGCAACTGAAATTTTTTTCATAAAAAAGAAATCGAATTAGAAATTCTGAAAAAAAAAGGGATGTGGAAAAATGAAAGGATGATAGAAAGAGAGAATAAAGATCTCAATGATAATGATTCCAATATGTATGGTTTATGAAAAATCACCCCATAAAAAAAGGCAGTGTGATAAAGCATCAACATCAATATACAATAAATATAAATAATAAATATAAATAATAAATATACAAAATCAATATACAAATTCAGATTTTTTATATTTTATATTATTTTATATTTAGAATTTTTAAATATTTATAATTTCATAATTTTAAAAATATTTATTATTTTAAATATTAATAAAATTCATAATATATATAATATATAAATATAATTCTAATAAAAAATAGAATGAATATATGATCATAATAATCAAGAATCGAAATATAAAAAATTACTAAATAATAATAATCTAATCAATAATCAATATAGAGATTATCTATCTAATAAGATAGATAAATAAATAATAAGATAGAATAAGGATATAAATAATAGAAACATAGATGAATAATTGAATCGAGCTTCGGGTTAAGAAAACTGAGGAGATTGACTCAGAAACAAATAACTGATTTTGTTGGGAGCTCCATTGCAGAGTTCAGGCCTAAGCATTAATGGAGAAGCTATGGGAACGATGGAACCTGTGACTACATAGGATTTGATTGAAAAAGAATCAATCCTAATGATTCATTGGGTAGGATGGCGGAATGAACCAAGAATAACATAGATTTCTTCTGACTAGTCATAAAATGACCCTACAAATCAAAGAGAAAAGAGTCAATATTCGCCCGCGTAACCTTTTGTTTTATATTTTTTCTTTTTATATTTATTTTTTTTATTTCAATTTCTATTTCATTTATTGTATGACTTTTTGGATGATTCAATATGAGGTAAAGTTAAATACTTTAGAAAATTTTTTAAAAGTCAAAGAAATAAGCATTATCCATAAACAAACACGTCTAGTGATTCGCGAGGAGCTGGATGAGAAGAAACTCTCATGTCCGGTTCTGCAGTAGAGATGGAATTCAGAAACAACCATCAACTATGACCCAAAAAGAACCAGATTTCGTAAACAACATAGAGGTAGAATGAAGGGAATATCTTGCCGAGGCAATTATATTTGTTTCGGAAGATATGCTCTTCAGGCACTTGAACCTGCTTGGATCACAGCTAGACAAATAGAAGCAGGGCGAAGATCAATGACACGATATGCACGTCGTGGTGGAAAGGTATGGGTACGTATCTTTCCCGACAAACCTGTTACAGTAAGACCTATGGAAACGCGTATGGGTTCGGGGAAGGGATCCCCCGAATATTGGGTATCCGTTGTTAAACCGGGCCGAATACTTTATGAAATAAGTGGAGTATCAGAAACTGTAGCCAAAGCAGCTATGAAAATAACTGCATGCAAAATGCCTATACGAACTCAATTTGTTATTTCAGGATCAGGATAGGTAAACAAAAGTAAGTAAAGGTGTATTGAGAATGAAAAAACAAACGCGGATTTCTTTATCTCTGGACAAACAATATTTCTTTTTTCCCTTGTCCCTTGCATTGAAATAAGAGATCAAAAAAAAAAAAATGATATGATTCAACCTCAGACCCTTTTAAATGTAGCGGATAACAGCGGAGCTCGAGAGTTGATGTGTATTCGAATCATAGGAACTGGTAATCAACGATATGCTCATATTGGCGATGTTATTGTTGCTGTAATCAAAGAAGCAGTGCCCAACATGCCTCTAGAAAGATCAGAAGTAATTAGAGCTGTGATTGTACGCACGTGTAAAGAACTCAAACGTGACAATGGCATGATAATACGATATGATGACAATGCAGCGGTTATCATTGATAAAGAAGGAAATCCAAAAGGAACTAGAATTTTTGGTTCGATTGCTCGGGAATTGAGACAGTTGAATTTTACTAAAATAGTTTCATTAGCACCCGAAGTCTTATAAATCAGACTAGTAGGTTAAAATAGGACATACTTTAATTTTAGATTTCTATTCTCTGTTCTCTATATTATTAATTATTATATTAATTATTTAATATTTATTAATTATTTAATATTTATTTAATATTTAATTATTATTATTTATTTATTATTCGACTATTTCGACTATTTAGATTTTCTATTTTTATATTTTCTATATGAAATTATACTATTTTATAGTATATTCATTCCTATTTTTATTTCTAGTTACTAGTTATATCATATTTATATCATAGTATAGATATAGAATAGAATATATAATTCTAGAATTGAAATTCGATTTTCTATGAATTCGAATATCTGAAATAGATCCAATTAATAGATCGTGTCTCATGCATATACTTTTAATTAAAAGAAATTAGAATTTAATAATAAAAAAAAAATTCAATAAAAAAGAAAAAAATAAAACTAAAACAAAAAAAGCATGTTGATTATATCAAAAATGAGGAGGCACCAATAACTATAATTCGTCATGGGTAGGGACATTATTGCCGATATAATCACTTCTATAAGAAATGCTGACATGGATAAAAAGGGAAGGGTTCAAATAGCATCTACTAATATCACTAAAAATATTGTTAAAATACTTTTACGAGAAGGTTTTATTGAAAACGTTCGAAAACATCAAGAAAGTAAAAAAAAATTCTTTGTTTTAACCTTACGACATAGAAAGACTAGGAAAGGGAATAAAATTATTTTAAAGCGTATCAGCCGACCCGGTCTACGAATTTATTCCAACTATCAACGAATTCCTAAGATTTTAGGCGGAATGGGGATTATAATTCTTTCTACTGCTCGAGGTATAGTGACAGATCGAGAAGCTCGACTAGCAAAAATTGGAGGAGAAATTTTGTGTTATATATGGTGATTCTCCTGCGGTAACTTAATACTCTCTCGAATTTACTATTTATCTATTTGTAAAATAGAGAGGGAGAAGTGAATTATAGAACTCTTCCTCTAGTAGTTGATACTTAAAGGGGGTTATCTGAAATGAAAGAACAAAAACTGATTCATGAGGGTTTAATTACTGAGTCACTTTCCAACGGTATGTTTCGAGTTCGATTAGATAATCAAGATCTAATTCTAGGTTATATTTCAGGGAGAATCCGACGCAGTTTTATACGTATACTACCCGGAGATAGAGTAAAAATAGAAATGAGTCGTTATGATTCAACCAGGGGACGCATAATTTATAGACTTCGAAAAAAAGATTCGAACGATTAGATCATTCTTTTAAACATCCCTCTCGTAGGGGTATAATTCGAAAAAAAAAACTAATTTTTGTTTCCAAAAAAATAGATTCAGAATGAAGGTAAGGAATAAAAAATATGAAAATAAGGGCTTCTGTTCGTAAAATTTGTGAAAAATGTCGACTGATCCGTAGGCGCGGGCGAATTATAGTAATTTGTTCCAATCCGAGACATAAACAGAGACAGGGATAATTCTTCTCAAGTTCTAAATAAAGAACTTTCTAAAAGAAAAAACCCATGTACATGGAAAAAGAAAGAAAAAAGAATCAGTTTTCATATAAAATGGATATTCCGCGTATCTTTCTGTATATTTCTGATTCTTCCTTTTTTTTTTATTCTTATGAATATGAGATAATAAAATATGACAAAACCTATAGCAAAAATTGGTTTACGTAAGAATGCACGTATTGGTTCACATAAGAATGAACGTCGAATACCGAAAGGAGTTATTCATGTTCAAGCGAGTTTCAACAATACTATTGTAACTGTTACAGACGTACGAGGTCGGGTAGTTTCTTGGGCTTCCGCGGGGACTTCTGGATTCAGAGGCACAAGAAAAGGAACACCTTATGCTGCTCAAGCAGCAGCACTCAACGCTATTCGTACAGTAGTGGATCAGGGTATGCAACGAGCAGAAGTTATGATAAAGGGTCCAGGTCTCGGAAGAGATGCGGCATTACGAGCCATTCGGAGAAGCGGAATACTATTAAGTTTCGTACGTGATGTAACACCCATGCCACATAATGGATGTCGCCCCCCTAAAAAAAGACGTGTGTAGAAATAAGAATTCAAGAGATTCCAAGAAAAATAAATGAGTCAATGATCCGATCCAATAATCATAAAGAAAATAAAAATAATAGTATGGTTCTAGAAGAAGTAGCAGGATCCACTCGAACACTACAGTGGAAATGTGTTGAATCAAGAGTAGACAGCAAGCGCCTTTATTATGGTCGTTTCGTTCTGTCCCCGCTTATGAAAGGTCAAGCCGATACCGTAGGTATTGCCATGCGAAGGGCTTTACTTGGCGAAATAGAAGGAACATTTATCACACGTGCAACATCTGAGAATGTGCTGCACGAATATTCTACGATAGTAGGTATTGAAGAATCAGTACATGATATTTTAATAAATTTGAAGGAAATTGTATTGAAAAGTAATCTCTATGGAGTTAGGGACGCATCCATTTGCGTCAGAGGTCCAAAATACATAACCGCTCAAGATATCATCTCACCACCTTCTGTAGAAATCGTTGACACGACACAGCATATAGCTAACCTGACAGAACCAATTGATTTGTGTATTGAATTACAAATCAAGAGAAATCGCGGATATCATATGAAATCTACAAACGAATCTCACGATGGAAGTTATCCTATAGATACTGTATCCATGCCTGTTCTAAATGCGAATCATAGTATTCATTCTTACGGGAATGGGAATGAAAAACAAGAAATACTCTTTCTAGAAGTATGGACGAATGGAAGTTTAACTCCTAAAGAAGCACTTTATGAAGCTTCTCGTAATTTGATTGATTTATTGATTCCCTTTCTACATGCAGAAAAAAAGGACATGATTTTCGAGGAAAATGAAAACAGATCGAATCTACCCCCTTTTTCCTTTCAAGACAAATTCACTGATTTAAAGAAAAACAAAAAACGAATTCCATTAACATGTATTTTTATTGACCAATCAGAATTGCCTTCCAGGGCCTATAATTGTCTCAAAAGGTCCAATATACATACATTATTGGACCTTTTGAGTCATAGTCAAGAGGATCTTATGAAAATGGAATATTTTCGCATAGAAGATGTAAAACAGATATTGGGCACTCTACAGAAGCATTTTTCAATCAATTTACCTAAGAAAAAGTGTTAATTTTAAATCCGTTGGAATTCTAAAATTTTTTAGTTTTTCTAAAGAAAAAAGAATAGAATGAGTTTTGAATCTACGGCACGATCCATATATTTGCGGATATAGATCATAAAAAAGACCAAAAATTGATTGATGTATCTAGGGAAGATCCAGAACGGGATCTTCCTTAGATACCTATGTCCTGGCATTTCACGGTTTAATCAATTTTAAAAAGACCTAAAGTTAGGGATTTCTCAATAGGCAATGTTGCTCCAATACCTAACCAAAGAGCTACTGCAGTACCGATCAAAAAGACTGTTGTAGCTACTGGACGACGAAATGGATTTTGGAATTTATTGACATTCTCCAAAAAAGGTACTGTCAATAATCCTATTGGTACTGAAACCATTAAAAGAACACCCAATAACTTATTTGGTACTGTACGAAGTATTTGAAATACGGGAAAGAAGTACCATTCGGGTAATATTTCCAACGGAGTTGCAAATGGATCTGCCGGTTCACCAATCATTGACGGCTCTAGAACTGCTAAGCCTACATTACATGCAATAGTGCCTAGAATTACTACTGGAAAAATATATAAAAGATCATTGGGCCATGCAGGTTCTCCATAATAATTATGCCCCATACCCTTAGCCAATTTAGCTCTTAATACAGGATCGTTCAAATCAGGTTTCTTTGTTATTTGGATAGGTGAATTCTTAAGGATCCATCCCCCAAAAGAACCGGACATGATAATTTTTTATCATCCGGCTCGAGCACAAGAATCAAAAGAATGAAAGAAATAGATCCATAGAACATAAATGGGTACATATAGAATCTATATTTCATATCATAGATATCTACATATACAATGTAGAATGACTCTATGTAAGAAAAGATTTCTGAAATTCCATTTCCCCGGGTTGCAACGATTCATTGCTCATTGCAAAGAATTCCGTTCTGGCAAAGAAATGCTCCATATCCAAGCAGGCTTACAAATTCGATAATGATCAAGTGCTTTTTGGATTATCTCATGTCTTTTGTTTGCTATTTATCCCCAAAAAATCTCGATTTTCTTACATACAACAATACAAAGTTTTTACTTATTATTAATAAAGTCTAATCTCTGTTCTTCTTTAGATCCCTTATTTCACTCCGATAGTATTATAGATCAGGGTCGATGCAAAGGAAATGAATGCATCTACATACTATAATTAGATTACTATCAAATAAAATTAATCAAATAAATACTATCTATCTAATCTAATATCTAATTACTAATAAATTAATAAATTCTAATTTTCTAATTAGAATAAAAAAATCAAACAAAGTGGAATAGATAGAACATTGGATCATGCCACATCACTTATTCTAGGGATCTTACGGAGCCTGTTCATGCATAACATGATTAGGGTATAATCATAGAAAAGATTCTCCTCAAGCTAACCGGCCTATCCTATGCTACATAAGGGGATTGACCTAATGGTTGGATGCAGAGACACATTGGGTTGTGAATTCCAACGTGGCGGAAAAAATCATATATCCGCATGGAACAATCAATAGTTCAAGTCACACACTCCCATAATCCATCCTCTTTTAGTAAAATATACTTCAACTATTCGTAACAATACAATACTTCAGAGTTGAAGAGAAGTATCCAAATAACATGCCTTAATTTTTCAATAATACATATTTGTTTTGTAGCAATTCAATATTTTTGTTCCTCCCCTATATGATAAATTACAAATATATATGATCTGCCTTTTCTATAAAGGACCTGAAATGCCTTGCTTACGTATCATTGGGAAGTGCATTAACATAAATACGGCAGTAAGAAGAGGTAATACAAAAGTATGTAAACTATAAAAACGAGTCAAAGTGGATTGGCCCACACTAGCGCTTCCACGTAATAATTCTACCAGGGACGATCCTATTATAGGAATAGCTTCAGGCACGCCTGTTACGATTTTTACTGCCCAATAGCCAATTTGGTCCCGAGGTAAGGAATAACCAGTTACGCCAAAAGATGCGGTCAATACAGCCAGAACCACCCCCGTAACCCAAGTTAATTCGCGGGGTTTTTTAAACCCACCCGTAAGATACACACGAAATACGTGCAAGATCATCATTAGAACCATCATACTTGCTGACCATCGATGAACTGATCGAATTAACCAACCAAAATTGGCCTCAGTCATTATGTATTGAACAGAGGAAAAAGCCTCTGTAACAGTTGGACGATAGTAAAAAGTCATAGCAAAACCCGTAGCCACTTGTACTAAAAAACAAGTAAGCGTAATCCCGCCTAGACAATAAAATATGTTGACATGAGGAGGAACATATTTACTAGTTATATCATCTGCAATCGTTTGAATCTCGAGACGTTCTTCGAACCAATCATATACTTTATTGAGATAGGTAACCCAAGAAGGACTCCCCCTCTGAGAGCCACATATGAGAATTTCATCTCGTACGGCTCAAGCCGAAACACACAAATACTGGTTTCAATGGATATGGAATAGATAGTTCAAAACTTCTTGGGTCTTAGCCACGTCACTCTATTTGACCCAAAGATACGAAGTAAGAATAAGAAAAATCCGGAATCTCTTCTTTGTGATGATAATGCCAAGAAATACAATCTCAAGTTGGCTCCTCCATCTTTCTTTATGTTAATTATAACAGGCCTCTTGAATCTTCTCTTACCTATCTTTTTTTTTTACTTTATTTGATATTATTTGATAAGAATTCTCTTGTTGAGACCCTATGAATCAATTGAAACCTCAGATTCATACTAGAACCACGATGATTTAAGAAAGCAAAAGCTAAACTAAAAGTTTCTCTGAGTAAAAACCATTTGATCATCACTTATTCAATGAATGTAATGACTCAATAAAATCTATATCTATAGCTATAGAAAGAGTTTTCTTTTGGTCAAAACTGAAAGGAAAAATTTGTTTGATTTTGAAAAGGCCTATTTCCATCCGCTTGCGAGGTCTGAAGAATAGGTATGAATCATAGTTCATATATTTCTTCAAATATTTCTTTTATTGATCTATTTTATATAGTCCGTGCTCCAGAAACTAGAATAAATATCTGACGAAGTGGAATCATCTTGATAGAGATGACAGGTACATTCTCTGTATTATCAATAGGATCAATTATAACAAGTCACACGCTCATATTCCGGAAATGCAATATTGAAACAAATAAATTTCACGATCGAACTACCAGAATAGTCTATAAATACAAGTCTTAAGCAATCTTAAGTTGAAGTATTAAGTAAGTTTAAGTAAAATAATCCTTTTTTATTGATTTATTGAAAAATAAGGACTTCCCGTTTTTATAAACTTTTATAAACTAATTCATTGAAATTCCGTCCAGTAAAATGGAAGAATTATAAATTTCCAAAATAATAGATAAAAATATTGCAAATAGAGCCATTGCAACCCCCATAAGTGGTGTAGTCCCCCATCCTGGAGCTACTTTTCCATATTCCGAATTCAATGGTTTCAATAAATTCCCTACGTTAGTTCGTCTTGACCCAGATCTAAAACTACTCTCAACGGTTTTTGTAGCCATAAATCCTCTTTCATCATGAGTTGAAATCTGTTGACTTTGTATATCCTTCCGTTTTAGTTGTAAATAAACGACATTGTGGTGATCCATTGTGATCTTTAAATTATCGAAAAATGGAAACAGCAACCCTAGTCGCCATCTCCATATCCGGTTTACTTGTAAGCTTTACTGGGTACGCCTTATATACCGCTTTTGGGCAACCCTCGCAAAAATTAAGAGATCCCTTCGAAGAACATGGGGACTAGTTGAAGTAATGAGCCCCCCATATGAATATTGGGGGGCTCATTACTTCCATGGAGATAATGAAAAATCATTTCATTTTTTTAGTTGGAACTTTAGGTGGTTCTCGAAAAAAGATAGCGAAAAAGATTATTCCTAAAGTTGAAACTAACAGGAATGTATAAACCAATGCTTCCATAGATTCGATCGTGGTTTACAATTATAGCTTCCATACCTATTCATTTTGGGTCATTTACAAAAAAAATGAGAAATTGAAATTTACAATTTGCTATTACTATAACTATAATATATATTAGAAATGATAGTATAATATTTACTATATACCATATTTAATATACCATATTTAATACTTATTTAATACTAGAATTTAGTATTACTTAGTATTACTAGAATTCTATCTATCTATATATATATATAATATATATATATATAGGCAAAGGAATCTTGTATCAAACTACTTGTCTCCTTGTAGTTGGATCTCCAAGTTTTTGGAATGCTCCAAATTCCACTTGAGCATCCAAATCTGGATCAATACCGGCAAAAACATCTCTAAACAAGGTTCTGGCGCCGTGCCAAATGTGTCCGAAAAAAAAGAGCAAAGCAAATGTAGTATGCCCAAAAGTGAACCAACCCCTCGGACTGCTACGAAAAACACCATCGGATTTCAAAGTAGCCCGGTCTAATTCAAAAATTTCACCTAATTGGGCACGTCTAGCATATTTTTTCACAGTAGCAGGATCACTATAACTGACTCCATTGAGTTCTCCACCATAGAATTCAACAGTTACCCCTACTTGTTCAACACTATACTTTGATTCTGCCCTTCTAAAAGGAACATCGGCCCTCACAATTCCGTCTCCATCTACCAAAACTACCGGAAATGTTTCAAAAAAGGTAGGCATACGACGTACAAAGAGTTCGCGCCCTTCTTTATCTCTAAATATGGGGTGCCCTAACCACCCAACAGCTATTCCATCCCCGTTGTCCATTGAACCTGCTCTGAATAATCCCCCTTTCGCCGGATTATTACCAATGTAATCGTAAAAAGCTAATTTTTCGGGAATTTTGGACCAAGCTTCTGATAAGCTCAGATTTTCGGCTAGTCCGGCCCCAACTCTTCGATATATTTCTTGCTGGAAGTATCCCTGATCCCACTGATAACGAGTGGGGCCAAATAATTCGATTGGGGTAGTTGCTGAACCATACCACATAGTTCCAGCAACAACGAAAGCTGCAAAAAAAACAGCAGCAATACTACTGGAAAGCACAGTTTCAATATTACCCATGCGTAATCCTTTGTATAGACGTTGAGGAGGGCGGACACTAAGATGGAATAGACCCGCTAATATGCCCAATGTACCTGCTGCAATATGATGAGAAGCTATTCCCCCCGGAACAAAAGGATCAAAACCTTCCGCACCCCACGCTGGATTTACAGATTGTACTTTTCCAGTTAGTCCATAAGGATCAGACACCCATATTCCAGGACCATATAAGCCTGTTACATGAAATGCGCCAAAGCCAAAGCAAGCCACTCCTGAGAGAAATAAATGAATTCCAAAAATCTTGGGCAAATCTAAAGAGGGTTTTCCCGTACGTTCATCCGAGAATATCTCTAGGTCCCAATACACCCAATGCCAAATAGATGCCAAGAAGCACAAGCCAGAAAACACAATATGTGCCCCTGCCACGCCTTCATAACTCCAAATGCCCGGATTCGTTATAGTTCCTCCTGAGATATTCCAACCCCCCCACGAATTGGTTATTCCTAAACGAGTCATGAAGGGTATAACGAACATGCCTTGTCTCCACATTGGATCAAGAACAGGGTCAGAGGGATCAAAAACTGCTAATTCATATAGAGACATCGAGCCGGCCCAACCAGAAACTAGAGCTGTATGCATTATATGGACAGAAAGCAATCGACCGGGATCATTCAATACGACAGTATGAACACGATACCAAGGCAAACCCATGTAAATACCCCTTTCTAAAAAATAAACAGACATTATGTAACTTTATCGCATTGGAAAAGACTAGACCGTGTACTTCACCTGTTCGGTAGAAAAGGGATTAATATTTATTTGTATTCCCTTCTTTTATCTTAAAGGAAATATAAAAGAACAATTCTGTTTATATTTAATAATAACAAAGAGAAACAGATCTTATTCTATACCCGATAAGTACCAATACGCAATGGGAGTATTTTGTTTGGGGAAAAGAATACATAGATACTTGTTTATCTTTATCATTTGACATCATTCGAACAATTGTCCGATCCGATCGATCCGTTAGTTCCAATTTTTATTTATTCATTCTGCCTTCCTCTATGAGACTTCCAGTCTATATCTATATATAAAGTCTATATCTATATTATAATATTATAATCATTATCATCTATATACACTAGATTATATCTACTATGACTATGATATATAAATCTATATTCTAATAATAATAAATATAGAATTCTGTCATGTATCATAGTACATAGTATATATACATGGTATATATAATACATATATATCATATATATATAAATATAATATAAATATATAAAATATAAAAATATCTAAAATTAAATAGAATATATAATAAATAGAAAATAGAAATTAAAAAATTATATGTAATGTAATTATTAATTTTAATAATTTTTTATTAATTTAAGAAATAAAGAGAAAAAATGATGAAAACAATAAAGACATTGTTTTGTTACGTTTCCATATTAAAGTAAAGTATAGTACTTCATTTTTTCTTTATTTTAATGCCCGTTGGTGTTCCAAAAGTGCCTTTTCGGAGTCCTGGAGAGGAAGATGCTATTTGGGTTGACTTATAGTGCGACTTGTTAGACATATTGGTCATATGGGATTTCCCCGTTACCTCCCCCGATCGAGTATTCTCTGTTTCGCCCAATCCAATAGATATATATTCAATTCAATATTGTATTGATTGAACCATCAAAAATTCGGAGCGTGAAGCACAATTAGATCAATTCCTATATGGGGATCAATATTATCAATTAGAATAATTGATGGTTTACTTGGACTGAGAAAATTAAAGTATACAGGCTCCGCTCATAGAATACCAAATTGGGAATGGTAAGAGTAAAGTACTAGAATGGGAGTGTAATTGTAGTAATATAAATATTGATGTAAATGTAGTAGTAAATGTAGTAATATTAAATTGAAATATTTAATATTTATTTCAATTTCAATATAATATAATTATTTTTAATTATTAATTATTAGATATATTATATATTAATTATTATTTCTTATATATTTATTATTTCTTATATATTACTTATATATTATATATTAATTATATTTTATATTCTAATTATATTATAATTAGAATTCTAATACTATATGATATGATCTATACGATACGATTACACGATATAATTACCACTTGTATCATAGACTATTCTTAGCCTTACTATAGAGATAATCTCAAAAGGTATAATCTCAAACTGTCTACCAAGTACTATGATAAATACATGGAATCGTTTGGGTAAAGGTATGAAACGAATTGAAAAAAAAAATAAGCAGTACTGAAATCATTTGCCCTATATGTGCAAATAGAATTCGGGCAAATATTCTCCCGGAGTAGAACAAAAACCTAAAATAATTGAAAGGACCCATTCAGTAACAAGAAAATTACATCGTGATTTGAATTTTGATGAAACAATACATCAATGAGAAGTTAGTTCAATAAGTTACGAAAATTCTTTTTTTTTTTTTTACTTTTTATACATTATAGAATATAGGGAACGGGAAGGAGGCCAAAACTCATGTTAAAAAAAAAAATGGAAGAAAAGCAAAACGCTTCATTAGAAAAACAGTTAGAAAAAAAAAGAAATAAGACTGGAATCGACACATTGATTTTTTTCTCTTTTGAACCGTATGCATCCAAAGGTGCACGTACGGTTCCACAGGGATACAATTTTACCCTAATCAACCGACTTCATCGAGAAAGACTACTTTTTTTAGGCCAAGAGGTTGATAGCGAGATCTCGAATCAACTTGCTGGTCTCATGGTATATCTCAGCATAGAAGATGCTACTAGGGATCTTTATTTGTTTATAAACTCTCCAGGCGGATGGGTAATACCAGGAATAGCCATTTATGACACTATGCAATTTGTGGTACCCGATGTACATACAATATGCATGGGATTAGCAGCTTCAATGGGATCTTTCATTTTGGTCGGAGGAGAAATTACCAAACGTCTAGCATTCCCTCACGCTTGGCGCCAATGAGTTTTTTTATAAAAAAAAAGAAGACTATGCCTTCGCTCTATCGAATATGAATCAAATAAAAAAAAAAGAATAAGTAATAATAGCATGGCACTTCGAGTTCGATATGAGCAAACCATTATTGTTTTTTCCTAACATGAGATTTTGTATTGAGATAATAGTATGAAAAAGAAGGGTTATTACCAATTGGATCTTGATCTTATGTGTCAAGAGTTAATTTCAGCGTCACAAACCATTTTTCTTCCACACCAGAAGTCTCTTTCTTATCTTTATGTTATCAGAAAAAGAGTAAAAAAAAAAAATGGAAAAATTTATTTTATCCTTCTTGGATCGTATCAAAAAGAAACTTTGGGATTGCTAAACCACAGACAAGATAAATAGATAAATTCTATTATATATTAAATTAGATAAATTAGACATATATATAATAAAGTAAAATAAAGCAACAGAACCATCATAGTATTTTTCTTTACTACTACGAAAGGAAGGGTGGTAAATGGATCATCTAAACATTTGGATCATATGAGTTATATTTCTTCTTTTCGATAGAAGAAATTCTATTGCAAAAGGAAAGGAAGAAAAAATAAATTCCATTGCAGAGCCGTATGCAATGTACAAAATATGCCCGTACGGTTGTTTAATTTCTTCTTGTTATTTTGATTCCCCCTTACTTTAATCAAATCGTGCGAGATACGCATAGAAGAATCGTTCATGATGTTATATCAATATCATCAGGGTTATGATTCACCAACCTGCTAGTTCTTTTTTTGAGGCACAAGCAGGGGAATTTATGCTGGAAGCAGAAGAACTGTTGAAGATTCGCGAAAATCTCACAAAAGTTTATGTACAAAGAACGTACAACCCTTTATGGGTTATATCCGAAGACATGGAAAGGGATGTTTTTATGTCAGCAACAGAAGCCCAAGCTCATGGCATCGTTGATCTTGTAGCGGTCGAAGATGAGAATACTGGAGATTATATATATATATAAATATATAAATTCTAGAATTCCATTTCAAAATTAGAATTTTCCGTGATTTGATAGTGAATAGAAATCTTTCATAATCATCAACCATCAGGTTAAGATCGATCTAAGCCAACCCACTCTATTCTATCTAGAATGAAATTATATAGACACGACATGCCAACTATTAAACAACTTATTAGAAACGCAAGACAGCCAATAAGAAATGTCACGAAATCCCCCGCTCTTCGAGGATGTCCTCAGCGTCGAGGAACATGTACTAGGGTGTATGTGCGACTCGTTCAGTTCAGATCATGAGTTTGAAGAAATGAAAAAAATTTTTCCAGTATCAATGAACACTACCAATGAATAGGATAGATAGAGTGAAAGACCGCCATTTAATTTACTATCTAAATAACTATCTAAAAATGAGGATCTATCATTTACCTATTATATTATGTAATGTAATTTATGGTTTCTATTGGTGCAAATCCAATCACTCCGTTTTAGATGAGAAGCAATTCTCCATTGGTAGCAAATAGTTATCCATTAAGCGGAGGAAATAGTCTTATAAGAAGCAAAAGGGTTATGCTCCTATTCTTATTCTTAAAAAAAAAAACGGACTAACAGGGTCAGCTACCTAGCCAACTTTCACTTTACAGAATTAAATACCGTCACTGTATGGATAGCTTTTTTGTGAAAAGGACTATTACTTTCTAAGTATAATTAGAAAAAAAAAAAGAATTCTAATTGAAAAAAGGATGGGGTAGAGCCAAAGAGTGTGAACTATACAAGTTCACAATAAAATTCGATGAAATGAAAGAAGAGGCTCCGGTGTATAGAGAGGACCTCACCGTTTAAAAAGTTGCCATAGAAACGAGGAAACCCACTATTTAGCAGCAGTAGAATTTCTTATTTCCAGGCAAGAGATACCCGGAAGTAAAAATTGTGGTCGGGAAGGTCATAGTAGCAAAAGCCATTGGAATTTAGATTTTATATATCGGAAAAATCCGTTTTGTTATTAATCGACCGGAGGAAAAGGATGACTGAAAGAAGAGAACTGCATTAGTTATTCAAGAAAGTTTCATTTGATTTAATGACCAGAGTTAAACGGGGATATACAGCTCGAAGACGTCGAAAAAAAATTTGTTTATTTGCATCAACCTTTATAGGGGCTCATTCAAGACTTACTCGAACGAGTACTCAACAAAGAATGAGAGCTTTGGGTTCCTCTCATCGAGATAGGAACAGGAAAAAGAGAGATTTTCGTCGTTTGTGGATCACCCGGATAAATGCAGTAACTCGTGAGGATATGGTATCCTATAGTTATAGTAGATTCATACACAATCTGTACAAGAAACAATTGCTTCTGAATCGTAAAATACTTGTGCAAATAGTCCTATCAAATAAGATTTGTTTTGATATGATTTCAAATAAAATCATTAATCAATCAAATACAAATAAAGGAATAAAAGAATCTTAATAGAATAGAAGAATATACTATACAGGAAACAAGAATGATTGAAACAGAATTTCCCGGAGAATGGACTCCGGGAAGATAGAAGAAAAATCAATTAAGATTTGAAATAAACGAGCATATTTCCAAAAAAAAATTATTACCCATTTTTCCTTTTTTATAACATTTTATAACACAAGAATCAACTCGGGATTCTAGGTTTTTCAAGCAAAACATTAATCTGAGCTTGAGTTCCTATTGGAGTTTTGAGGAGTATGTCTATTTATTTTTGGTTCTAGGACCTGTAGTTCTAGGGATCGACTCCCCTCTCTCCAATTGTTTCTCATTATTACGAAAAGGTAACGAAGATAAAATACGAGCTTGTTTTATAGCAATAGTAATTAATCGTTGTTGTTTCAAGGTCAACCTATTCATCCGTCTAGATAAGATTTTTCCTTGTTCACTAATAAATCGACTAATTAAACTCATGTTTCTATAATCGATTCGATCCCCCGATCCAATTGGGGGTAAACGCCTACGAAAAGATCGCTTGTATTTACGAAAAGGTTGTTTGTATTTATCCATGGTTTGCTTATTCCTTGTTTGTTTATTTCTTATACTTATATCTTATATATCTTATATATAATATAATTATATAATTCTAATATTATTATTATATAATTAGATATATAATTAGAATTATATAATTAGAATATTATAATATTCTTAATATATAAATAGATATATAAATAGAATTTCATAGAATTAATAATAATTCTAATAATTATTAATAATTAGAATATAAATAATAATTAAATATTATTATAATAAATATAATAATTAGAATATAAATATAAAATATAAATAAAATAATCTAGAAAATACAATTCTACTTTTTTTATTCATTTAAGATCCGACCAAAATAGGATTTGGTTTGTATTATCTATGTGAAGATGTCAAGTTCTTACTCTTCCCGCTCCTTGGAAAAATCACACATGCATTCTGTTCCATCTATTTCTTTATTTCCCCATGAATCATATATTTTTTACAATAGCGACAAAATTTTCTCAATTCTAATCGATTGGGTGTATTGTGTCGATTCTTTTGAGTAATATATCTAGAAAAGCCCGGCGATTCTTTATTGACACCCTTTCGAACACAACTGGTACATTCCAAAATAACTCTAATTCTGATATCTTTACCCTTGGCCATGGACCTCCTTTTCATTTTGGATCGACTTCACTTTTGAACTCTCCTCATTTTTGTTTTTGATCCGAACCAAAAACAAAAGAAAATAAAAAATATATATTTACTAACTAGAGATGGAATTTCAAAATATTATTATTATTATTAGAAGTCGAATGACTTCGAAGTACTATAATCTAAAACAATAAAGAAAGAGAGTCATATTCATTAATAGAAGTTCATTAATATAAGAATATTCAATATAGTAATAATTAAGTAATACAATTTTTTCTAACTAGGAATTATTCCTTTCCTATCCTAATTCCTAATCCACATTTCTATTTCTTTTATCCCAAATTATATCGTAGATTCACTGTATTTTGACTGAGGTTCGATACACTTTTTTTTCCTATCCTAAAGAAAAGGGGATCTAAATTGAAGCCATGTTACGTGGAATGGTATCTAAAATCTTCTTCATTTCTTCACATATCAATACAAGACAAGAATTCAATTAGAATTAAAAAAAGGGGAATGACAAGGCATCTGGAAATAAACGATTAATTTCTATCAATAGACCCGCTAAAGACCCAAACCATAGAGTGGTTAGCACAGGTGCCGTGGAGAGATATGTTTTTATATCTCGCATTTGAAATCCTCCTTCTTTTTGATATTGATATTTATTTATTTTACATTTTTTTATTTATTATTAATCATTAATTAATCATTATATTTATTATTAAATATTTTTATTATTAAATATTTTATTATTAAATTTAAATATTAAATTAATATATTTTATATTTTATTTATATAAATATAAATATTCTATATTTTTTCTTTATTTTTTATTTATTATATTATAATTATAAATATTATATTATTTATTATTAATTATTACATTTTAATTATTACATTAATTATATTTATATATTATTTATATTATTATTATTAATTAGTTATATTATTATTAATTAGAATATTAATAATATTCTAATATATAATTAATATATAATATCTAATATATAATATAGAATTATATATATTATTAGAAATTCTATATATTATTTAATTATAATATTTATTATTATATATATGTTATATGTTAATAATAAATATATATGTTATGTTATATATTATATATTGTTGATATGTTAATTAATAATATAT